TATATGCGATGGATATACTCTTGTAACCATGTGATATTATATTTGCTTACTTCAATAGAATCCCTTTCTCAAAAAAAGGAATGTCTAATTCCACAAAAAAGTATTTTTTGCTTTTTTCACGAGGTATATATAGCAATTCCTATTTATCTATTACTGAATCGACCATGGATCAATTACCCTTTTTTTTGCATTTGGAAGTAATTGAATACACCCAGAATTCTGAGCTTCATGTTACTCCTTCCAAGATACATGTCAGAGTTAGGGGCATCCCAATCAGATTGAATAGGATGACAGTTTATCCGCTCGAATCTGTAAAATGTAAATTTTGATCAAATCACACATCGCAGTATACTAGACCCTCTAATTCCTTAAGGGGTTTATCTAAAAGATTCGCAATATAACTAGGAAGACGTTTCAAATACCACACATGAGTCACTGGACATGCGAGTTTGATGTATCCCATTTGATATCTTCGTATCCGAGAATCGACAAATTCAACCCCGCATTGTTCACAAAATTTTGTGTCTTCCTTTTCAGTTCCGATCACTCGATAATTTCCACAAGCACAAATTCCACTTTTTATAGGTCCAAAGATTCTTTCACAAAACAATCCACCCTTTTCTGGTTTATTAGTTTTGTAATGAAAAGTATAGGGTTTTGTGACCTCTCCAACAATTTCCCCATTAGGTAGAGTTTTGTTGGCCCAAGCACTTATTTGTTGAGGAGAGACTAGTCCAATTCGAAGTTGTTGATGTTTATATCGGTCGATCATAGAATAGAAATTCTTATTGATTCAGATCAAGCTTCCTTCCTCTTAATCTGGAAGTTCTTCTCAGATACAAGGAAATGATTCAGTTCCAAAGCCAAAGATCGTAGTTCTCGAACGAGCAATCGAAAGGATTCTGGAGCATCTTCGGGACTAGGTATTGTTCCTCCAATGATCGTAGTACCAAGCACTTCTTGACGAGCTCTGATATGATCAGATTTATAAGTAAGCATCTCTTGTAAAATATGAGCAACACCAAATCCCTCTAGAGCCCAAACTTCCATTTCTCCCACTCGTTGCCCTCCTTGCTTCGCTCTTCCCCTAAGGGGTTGTTGTGTAACAAGTGCGTAATGTCCACTAGAACGTCCATGGATTTTATCATCAACTTGATGAATTAATTTAAGGATATAAGACCTTCCTATTAGAACAGGTTGTTCGAAAGGATCCCCTGTTCTTCCATCAAAAATTCTGCTTTTTCCCGGATACTCGGGTTCAAAGACCCATGGATTTTTTGTTTGCTTACTGGCCTCATACAATTCGGAAAACACTAGTTTTCTTGAAGCCTCTTGCTCGTATCTTTCATCAAAGGGTGCTATTCTATAATGTCTCTTTAGCAGATCTCCTGCTAACCCAAGCGAGCATTCAAATATCTGTCCCACATTCATTCGTGAGGGTACTCCTAATGGATTGAAGACCATATCAACCGGTGTTCCATCTTGCAAATAGGGCATATCTTGTCTAGGCAAAACTTTGGAAATAATACCTTTATTCCCATGTCTTCCAGCAACTTTATCACCTACTTTGATCTCACGTTTCTGTAAAATATATATACGAATCATTTCTAGATTATAACTGGAACCTCCTTTTTTCTGGATCCATCTCACATCGATAACCCGGCCCCTCCCACCTAGGGGTAGTTTTAGGGAAGTTTCCTTTGCAGTGGATACCTGAATACCAAGTATGGCTCGTAATAATCTATCCTCTGGGGCATACGATGATTCATTCGCCGCCTGAGGCGTTAATTTACCTACTAAAATATCACCTGTTTCTACCCAAGATCCCAGTACCACAATTCCATTTCGGTCTAAATTTCGGAGTAAATGATCCTCTAAATGGGGGATTTCCTTAGTGATTCTTTCAGGGCCTTGACTTGTCATATGAGTCTGAATTTCATATTTCCGTATATGAAAAGAAGTATAAATATCATGATATACCAGACGTTCACTGATAAGTACCGCGTCTTCAAAATTGTAACCTTCCCATGGCATATAAGCTACTAATACGTTTTTTCCCAAAGCGAGTTCTCCACCAACAGTAGATGCGCCATCTGCTAAAATTTGCCCTTTTTTAATGTATTTACCCCTTGGAACCTGGGGTTTTTGGTGCATACAAGTATTTTTGTTGGAACGTTGATATATAACTAGAGGAATACTTTTTGTCTTCCCATTACTCAATAAAAGAATTTTATGAGTATCAGTATAAACGATCTTTCCCTCGTGTTCCGCTATAGCGGAAACTCCCGAATCCAAGGCCGCTTGGCGTTCCATTCCGGTTCCAACAATGCACTTCTCGGACCGAGAAAGCGGAACTGCTTGACGTTGCATATTAGAGCTCATTAAAGCCCGATTTGCATCATTATGCTCGATAAAAGGAATGAGGGAGGCTCCGATAGAAAAATATTGGAATGGAAAAATGCTTCGAAGATGAATCTGTTCCCATGCAATAGTTAGGAATTCTTGACGGTATCGAGCTGGAACAACCTGTTCTTCCTGAATACCACGATTCAAGGCTAAAGAATTTCCGGCTGCTATCATATAATATTCATCTTTACTTGGTGATAAATAAATCATCCGTGCTTTTGTCTCTTTTGATCTCTCCGATATCTCATAAAAGGGACTCTCTATCGATCCCCAATGACCAATCCTCACATGAATAGCTAAAGACCCGATAAGTCCAACATTGATTCCTTCGGACGTGTCAATCGGGCAAATACGTCCATAGTGACTCGGATGGATATCTCGGATACGAAAACTCGCAGTTCGCCCTGTCAATCCTCCGGGACCCAAATAACTCAATTTTCGCCCATGAACGGTTTGTGTTAATGGATTAGTTCGATCAAAAACTTGAGATAAAGGGTGTAGTCCGAAAAAGGATTCATAAGTAGTTGTTAATGAAGTTGAAGTTACCAAATTTTGAGGAGTCGGTATTAATTTATGTCGAATTGCTCCACATATAGTCCCTCGAACTGCATTTTCTAAACGAACAAGAGCCAACCCAAATTGATCCTGTAACAAATCTGCTACAGAACGAATACGTTTATTTTTCAAGTGATTCATATCATCAAGTGTACCCATTCCAAATTTCATTCCGATCAAATGATCTGCAGCAGCCAATACATCCCTCGGTAACAAAAATGTATTATTTTGAGGTATATCAAGATTTAATCTTCGGTTCATATTTCGTCGACCGATTCTTCCTAATTCACATCTTTGTTGAAAAAATTTCTTTTGTAATTCCTTACATAAGGACTCCGAAAATACAGGTTCCCCGCCTACGCAAGCAAATTGTTGATAAAACTCCAAAATAGCATTTTCCTTTGACCCAATCTTTTTTTTCTCTTTATCGTTCGGGAAAGACAAGAAAATTTCAGGGTAACAAACATTATCTAGAATTTCTCTTAGATTCGAACCCATAGCTGACAATAGAATTAGAATAGATATTTTTTGTTTCCGACTCACACGGGCCCATATCCTTGCTTTTCTATCAATTTCTAAATCTGATCTTCCTCCCCAATCTGATATTATGGTGCTGGTATAGATAGAAATTCCGTTATGGTCTAATTCTGAGCGATAGTAAATACCAGGACTTTGCAATATTTGATTGATCACAATTCTGTAAATTCCATTTACTATAAAGGTTCCTAGGGAATTCATTAGAGGAATGTTTCCGAGAAATATGGTTTGTTCTTGCATATCTCTACGGGTTTTCCAAATTAATCCCGCGGGTACATATAATTCAGAAGAATAGGTGAGTGATTCATACACAGCATCTCTTTCTTTTATCAAAGGTTCTACCAATCGATATGTTTCCACAAATAATTTAAATTCAATTTCGTGGTCGGTATCTTCAATTTTTGGAAATTTCTGAAATTCTTCCATCAAGCCCTGACTAATGAACCTAAAAAATCCCTCAAATTGTATCTGGCTAAATCCAGGTATTGTAGACATTTCCTCATTTCCATCTCGGAGCATCTTAATCTTAAGTTTCCTGTTTATTGAAAAAATTCCATTATCGGCTCACCCCTCATCGAACCAAAATTCTATGGATCGATCTAGCAATGATGGAATGTATATTCTGTTTACTGAATCACATAAAATTTTAGGCAACTCCATCCATATTTATGTATTTCATACCTACAAACAGAGACGTAACGTAACGGAATAATCAATGAAATTTTTGCCGCAAGATAGATAAAAATGGATTGAGAAAACATTCCCAGAAAAAATTATGTCACTTATATTTAAAGAGTCTTGTATAGAATATAAAAAAGAATCTCTTTTTTATTTTTATATGATATTACAATCAAATTGGTTATCAAAAAAAGGATTCTTAATTTCATCTGTTCTCTGCGAATGAGATAAAGACAAAGTAATCTAATCAGGAGCATTGTAGGATTTAATTTTTTATTTTAACACTTTAATGTTCAAAAAAGTGGTTCTCGGTTTCTTTTTTTTTTTGTAGTAGAGTTCGTAGAAGATAATACATATACAATATGATTGAAGAAACAGTTAATCGTAATTTTATTTATTAAGTACATCCAATCCAAATATAGTTATATAGCTATCCATATATTCTATCTTTTATTATAATTCCGCTTGAAGCAACAGAAGCTATCCTATATCATAATTTTTCTTTTTTAGTCAATATTTATTCAATGAAAAATTAAAACACCACAGTTCTCTATAGAAAATGTGTGTATAAAATACCTGACTCCGTATCCGTTTAACGTTTTTGTTTTAGGGTTTACATATATATATAATTGTTATTATAATTAGAAAAGATTTGATTATTGAAAATAATGGATACCAATTGATTGTAAAGAATTTTTATTTTCTTATGTCATTAAGTTCTTAGGACATTAAGGAAAATAGAAGATACTAATTGTTACACATAATTTTTAATTTATATGTATATATATTGATATAAATTTTGTTTACGAAAATGATCTAAATTGGATCCAAAAAAAAGGGGATTCCCCTTTGAAGTAAGTACAAAAAGATTCAATATATAAGTCAAATACAAAGGGTTCCGCAGTCCACCCCTAAAAAATTAGGAATCGGGAGAGTATCTAGGATATTTATATTTGTATTGTTTTGGCGACATGGCCAAGTGGTAAGGCGGGGGATTGCAAATCCTTTATCCCCAGTTCAAATCTGGGTGTCGCCTGATCAAAAAAAAAACTCGGAATTTTTTATCCTGCGGATTTCGATTAAATCGAACTTGACGAATGCGTGTGCAAAGAAGCAGAGATAGAAGAATACCTTGCTAATACTTGAGGAATCCCTAGATCGGGACTCTATATAAAAATTTTCCTCAACGAAAATAGGATTCTGGATGTGACTAAAACCGGTATTAATAGGCATAAAGTAATAGGCATAAAGCAAACCTTCTTTTTTAAGTTAAGGGTTGGTTCATACTATTTATTTGGTTTATCAATTGAATCAAATAAATAGTAAGAGTTGAGATTCAGAATTGTAGAAATTCAGAAATAAGAAATCCCGGTATGAAAAGGTTCCTAAATAATTAAAAATTTTATTTGAGTTGCTAGCCTTCAAGAAAGGGTGGGTTATAGAAAAGATTATCAAATCTTGTTTTTCTAATTCTATACTACTAAGGTAATGTTTAATGATTGGTAATCTTTAATGATTACTCAGTCAGTATGGAATTAAATTGAATAGGCTGATAAGAAAATTTAGTAACGAATGAAGATACTTTCCATCTTCAATTAGGGGCATTTCTTTTCTATTTATAAAGAGTGTCTATCATATTTGTACTTAAAGCTTTCCAATTTTATCAGAGTTCCTATATTATAAATATAGCAACTTGTTACGAGTGGGTTCATTAGATTACTTCATCAATAGCCTTAAGTCAAAATCCCATTTTGACTCTGCACCATTGATTCCACTATGATTGGTAATTAATAAAGGAATAATTCCTTCGTTTCATAAAGAATATAGGGGACATAATTTACATGGATATAGTAAATCTCGCTTGGGCTGCTTTAATGGTAGTCTTTACATTTTCCCTTTCGCTTGTAGTGTGGGGAAGGAGTGGACTTTAGGGATACTACATTTATTATAATTTTATTATAATTTAATATATATATACTAAATTTAATATATATATACTAATTAAATTAATGCATAATTAAATTACTATATTACATATTATAAATATTGTAAATTGATCAATATCAAGTCTATATTTGAATACACTTGTATATCTAGATAGTGTGGTAGAAAAATTTACACTATATTAAGATTAAGTATTTATACTATATTTAAATTAGATATCCCTATATATATATTCTATTATATTGAATTATGATATCATAATTCAATATAATAGAATTTTTTTAAGTATTATTCTAATAGAAATTTTTATAAGAATTAAAAATTAGAGTTTCGTATGAGTTCTTTCTAACATATTATCTTAGATAGTGTTCCATCATTTAAGACTTGGGATTTGAATCCCTTTTATTTCTTCGATTATGGATAAGAAGAAATCCGTTTTAGTCAAATTAATCGTTTTGACTAACAGTTTTTACATAAATAATAAGTAAAAAAGCGGTAGGTACTAGAATAAAAAGTGCAGTAGCAATAAATGCGAGAATATTTACTTCCATAATTTCCTTTTTTTTTTTTTTATTCGCGATAGCTCGGGATCTAATCCCATAGAGATGATAAATTTTACTCCTAAAAATGAAATGGGATGCATTTTATTTTAATGATACTGAATAAGATCTATATTATGAATAACAGTATAGGATCTATCAAAATTATGAATAACAATATCGGATCCATCAAAAGGATTCATCGTCGCGAATTGAATAGTATAACATAGGAAGATCCTTTATCCATACAAAAAATGGGATTCCCAACCCCAATAAAGAATCCTCTTGAATTTATCATCCTTTTCCACTCTTAATTTTCTTCCTTATTTTCGATAAATAAAATTCAAATCTTATGGAATTCCTTTTTATAAATTTTTTATTATACTAGTTATATACTTGTACCACTTATAATACATATAAAATTTTTAATATATACAAAATTAGCCCATGTAATTCTTGGATGTACAATTATCTAATGAAGTATTATATGACGAGTACCGCTCCTGGACTCAAACAATAAAATAAAAATAGAAAACAAGTTAATTCTAAACTATGTTTTTTGTGATGATTTCCTTTTGAATACGGAAAATATGTATCCAAGTAGAAAAAAAATATAGAATATCCTAAGCAAAATTTTTTTCTAAAGAAAGAAAAAAACTAAAGAAAGGAAAAAGGTGTCTTGTTTTATTTTCTTGGAACCAAAAAACTATTGAGTTGGTAACAGGTGTGTATACATCAAAAATGAAGTGTGCAATTTGAATGAGATAGATTGTTTAGAATTAATAATAATGGAGAAATAAAGGAGTGGTTTAATCTGAAAAATAGTTTGTCGAGTTAATTA